CTCAATCCAGCATTTGTCGAATACCTGGAGTTTTTTTAGTAAGTATGATGAGGTAATATGGGACAAAAAATAAATCCACTTGGTTTCAGACTTGGTACAACCCAAAGTCATTATTCCCTTTGGTTTGCACAACCAAAAAACTATTCTGAAGGTCTACAAGAAGATGAAAAAATACGGGATTATATAAAAAATTTTGTACAAAAAAATACAAGAACATCCTCGGGTGTCGAAGGAATTGGACGCATAGAAATTCAAAAAAGAATCGATCTGATACAGGTAATAATATATATGGGATTCCCAAAGTTATTAATAGAAAATAGACTACGAGGGATTGAAGACCTAAAAATAAATGTACAAAAAGAATTGAATTGTGTGAACCGAAAACTCAACATTGCTATTTCACGAATTGCAAAACCTTATGGACACCCAAATATTCTTGCTGAATTTTTAGCCGGACAATTAAAGAATAGGATATCGTTTAGAAAAGCAATGAAAAAAGCTATCGAATTAACCGAGCAAGCTGATACAAAAGGAATTCAAATACAAATAGCAGGCCGTATCGACGGAAAAGAAATTGCACGTGTAGAATGGATAAGAGAGGGAAGGGTTCCCCTACAAACCATTCGCGCGAAAATTGATTATTGTGCCTATACCGTTCGAACTATTTATGGGGTATTAGGTATTAAAATTTGGATATTTATAGACGATAAATAAAAAGAATAGGACTTTGTTTATCTGTCTATTTAAGATATAGAACACAACCTTTTTCATTCTTTATTTTACGTCAAACCCATTAGAATTTAAAATTCCACAAGTTTAAATAAAATTTTTATTCATTTTTTTTTGATAGAATTGCTATGCTTAGTGTGTGACTCGTTGGTTTTTGCTATAATTACGTCTAAAACAGTAAGAACCCATAATATGAAGTATGAACTAATAACTATAGAACTAATAACCAACTCATCGCATCACATTATCCGAATCCAAAGAAACAGTCAAGATATGCTTTTTTAGTCTTATCGTTGCAGCAACTGAATTTTTTTTAGGCAAACTAAAAAAAAAAATAGAATTCATTTTTAAGCAAAAAAAAAATTCAAATAGAAAAAAAAGATACGGATAAATGGAAAGGTGAGAGAAAGAAAAAAAAGAATATTTATATAAATATAAAAGATATAGGATTCCAATATAATATGTATATATGGTCTTTGAAACATTTGATAAACGACAACAATGTAATAAAGCATTAATAAAGATTCTCGGATAATTATATGAGATGAATCTGTGAAAAAACGTATGAGCTTCAAGCCAATAAAGACTAAGGAGGTTGGCTCAAGAACTAATTTCATTACAAGCTCTGTTGTCCAATTCAGGTCTAACTATTAATCAAGAAGCGATGGGAACGATGAAACCCGTGAATACATAAAGATTCAGTTGAAAAGGAATCCTGATAATTCAGTGGGAAGGATGGCGGAATGAACCCGAAATCAATTCATATAGTCTGAAAAATAATAAACTAAGAAACTAACTCTACAATTGAAATAGAAAGAGTAAATATTCGCCCGCGAAAAATTTTTTTAACAATCTAATTTTAATCTATTTAATAAATAAAAGAATCTCTTGATTCAATAGATTATTGCATATATATCTTAATTATATTTATATCTTTTCTGAAATTTAAATTTTTAAATTGCGAGGAGCCGTATGAGAAGAAACTCTCATGTCCAGTTCTGTAGTAGAGATGGAATTACGTAAATAACCATCAACTATAACCCAAAAAGAACCAGATTCCGTAAACAACATAGAGGAAGACTGAAGGGAATATCTTATCGAGGAAATCATATTTGTTTTGGAAGATATGCTCTTCAGGCACTTGAACCCTCTTGGATCACGTCTAGACAAATAGAAGCAGGCCGCCGAGCAATGACACGAAATGCACGTCGCGGCGGAAAGATATGGGTACGCATTTTTCCAGACAAACCGATTACAGTAAGACCTGCGGAAACACGTATGGGTTCGGGGAAAGGATCTCCCGAATATTGGGTAGCTGTTGTCAAACCAGGTCGAATACTTTATGAAATAAATGGGGTAGCAGAAAATATAGCCCGAAGGGCTATCTCAATAGCAGCATCTAAAATGCCTATACGAACTCAATTCATTATTTCAGGATAGAAACGTAGAACCAAAGGAAATAGATCTTTTTTTTTGACAAATAATATTTCTTTTTAGTCCTTTGTATTTCTTTTTGCATTGAAAGAACAGAAAAAATATGATTCAACCTCAGACCTATTTGACTGTAGCAGACAACAGCGGAGCTAAAAAATTGATGTGTATTCGAATAATAGGAGCTAGCAATCGTCGATATGCTCGTATTGGCGATGTTATTGTTGCTGTGATCAAAGAAGCAATACCAAATTCTCCCTTAGAAAGATCAGAAGTAATAAGAGCTGTAATTGTACGTACCTGCAAAGAACTCAAACGTGACAACGGTATTATAATAAGATATGATGACAACGCCGCGGTTATCGTTGATCAAGAAGGAAATCCAAAAGGTACTCGAGTTTTTGGTGCGATTGCTCGGGAATTGAGACAAAACTTTACTAAAATAGTGTCATTAGCTCCTGAGGTATTATAAGCCTAAGAATTAGAGGGTATTTGAATGAGATAGTAGACTGTATATCACGTATATACCCTTCTTTTTTTTTCATAAAAAAACGGAAAAAACCTAAGAAAAAAGCATGTTGATTATATCAAAATTTGGAGACACCGCGGATTTTAGTTCACCATGGGTAGGGACACTATTGCTGATATAATAACCTCTATACGAAATGCTGACATGAACAGAAAAGGGACGGTTCGAATAGCATCAACTAACATCACCGAAAACATTGTTAAAATACTTTTACGAGAAGGCTTTATTGAAAACGTGAGAAAACATCAAGAAGGAAAGAAATTTTTTTTTGTTTTAACTCTTCGACATAGAAGAAATAGGAAAGTACTATATAGAAATACTTTATATTTAAAAAGAGTCAGTCGACCTGGTCTACGAATCTATTCGAACTATCAGGGAATTCCTAGAATTTTAGGAGGAATAGGGGTTGTAATTCTTTCTACCTCTCGCGGTATAATGACAGATCGCGAGGCTCGACGAGAAGAAATTGGAGGAGAAATTTTATGTTATATATGGTAATTCCTCTAACGTGGAATATCTTAATTAGATCAAAAATTGCCTAGAATTAAAAAACAAAAATGATTCATAACAATTTGATTACTGAATCACTCCCTAGCGGTATGTTCTAGGTTCGTTTAGATAATGAAGATCGTAGTCTAGATTTTATTTCATTAAAGGATACGACGGAGTTCTATACAGATCCTATCAGAGGATAGGGTTAAGATTCAAGTAAACCTTTATTTTCTGATTGAACCAGAGGTCATAGATACAATTTATAGACTCTGCACTAAGGATTCAAATGATTAAATGGTTTTGTAACTTCAACACCCCTTGTTCGCGAGAGTACAATTGAAAATTTCAAATATCAAGAAACTTTATTTCTTCCAAAAACTAGATTAAGAATTAAGGAACGATAAATATGAAAATAAGGGCTTCTGTTCGTAAAATTTGTGAAAAATGTCGTCTGATCCGCAGACGGGGACGAATTATAGTAATTTGTTCTAACCCAAAACATAAACAACGACAAGGATAACTATATCTATTGCTCAAAATACTAAAAGAGGACTTTCTTGAGTAATGGAATGTAAAAAAATGAAGAATTTGTTTTGACATGAAATGGATATATCCATATCTCTCTGACTCATATTTATGAAATGATAAAATATGGCAAAAACTATACCAAAAATTGGTTCACGTAAAAATGGACGTATTAGTTCGCGTAAAAGTGCACGTAAAATCCCAAAGGGCATTATCCATGTTCAAGCAAGTTTCAACAATACCATTGTGACTGTTACAGATGTACGAGGTCGGGTTGTTTCTTGGGCTTCCGCCGGTACTTGTGGATTCAGAGGTACAAAAAGAGGGACACCATTTGCGGCTCAAACCGCCGCAGGAAATGCTATTCGTACAGTAGTGGAGCAGGGCATGCAACGAGCAGAAGTCATGATAAAGGGTCCTGGTCTCGGACGAGATGCTGCATTACGCGCTATTCGTAGAAGCGGTATACTATTAAGTTTCGTACGGGACGTAACCCCTATGCCACATAATGGCTGTAGGCCTCCTAAAAAAAGGCGTGTGTAAAAAAAAGCATTGAAGAAATTTCAAGAGAAATAAACAATTCAAAGATATTTATAATATATTACTATGGTTCGAGAGAAAATACGAGTATCTACTCGGACACTGCAGTGGAAGTGTATTGAATCAAGAACAGATAGTCAATGTCTTTATTATGGGCGCTTTATTCTTTCTCCACTTATGAAAGGTCAAGCTGACACAATAGGCATTGCAATACGAAGAGCTTTACTTGGAGAAATGGAGGGAACATGTATTACACGTGCAAAATCAGATAAAATACCACATGAATACTCTACCGTCATAGGGATTCAAGAATCAGTCCATGAAATTTTAATTAATTTGAAAGAAATCATATTAAGAAGTAATCTATATGGAATTTGTGAAGCGTCTATTTGTGTTAGGGGCCCTAGATGCATAACTGCTCAAGATCTCATTTTGCCGGCTTATGTAGAAATAGTTGACAATACACAACATATAGCTAGTTTAACAGAACCTATTTATTTGTGTATTGGATTACAACTCGAGCGAAATCGCGGATATCATATAACATCGCCCAATAACTTTGAAAACGGAAGTTATCCTATAGATGCTCTATTCATGCCTGTTCGAAACGTGAATCATAGTATTCATTCTTATGGTAATGGGAATGAAAAACAAGAAATACTTTTTCTCGAAATATGGACAAATGGTAGTTTAACTCCAAAAGAAGCACTTTATGAAGCCTCCCGAAATTTAATTGATTTATTTATTCCTTTTCTCCATGCGGAAGAAGAAAACTTACATTTAGAGGACAATCAATATAAAGTTTCGTTACCACTTTTTACCTTTCACCATAGATTGGCTCAACTCAGAAAAAAAAAAATGGCATTGAAATCGATTTTTATTGACCAATTAGAATTGCCACCTAGGATCTATAATTGCCTCAAAAAGTCCAATATACATACATTAGCGAACCTTTTGAGTCAAGAAGATCTTATTAAAATTGAACATTTTGACATAGAAGACGTAAATAAACTATTTGACACTCTAGAAAAACATTTGGGAATTGAGTTACAAAAAAAAATTGAATTTGACAGACTAAATCAAGAATGAAATTGAATAGATAAATGTATCTAGGGAAAAGTCACCTTGAAGTGACTTTTCCCTAGATACACACACATGTTGTGCTATTTCACAATTGAATCAATTTAAAAAAGACCTAAAGTTAGAGATTTATCAATAGGTAATGTTGCTCCAATACCTAACCAAAGGGCCACTGCGGTACCAACCAAAAAGACGGTTGTAGCTACTGGACGACGAAATGGATTTTGGAATTTATTAACATTCTCTAAAAAAGGAACTGTTAATAATCCCGCGGGTACTGAAACCATTAAAAGAACGCCCAATAACTTATTGGGTACTGTACGAAGTATTTGAAATACTGGAAAAAAATACCATTCAGGTAATATTTCCAAAGGAGTTGCAAACGGATCTGCCGGCTCGCCAATCATTGATGGTTCTAAAACCGCTAAGCCTACGTTACATGCAATAGTACCCAGAATTACGACGGGAAAAATATATAAAAGATCATTAGGCCATGCGGGCTCCCCATAATAATTATGACCCATCCCTTTTGCTAATTTAGCCCTTAATACAGGATCATTCAAGTCAGGTTTTTTTGTTATTAGGATAGGTGAATAGATATTCAAAAATTAGATTAAATTCATCCCCCGAAAGAGCCGGACACGCTGATTTTTCATCATCCGGCTCGAGCAAGAATCAAATTAAAAGAACCGCGAACGTATCCAGAATATATATATATCTTATAAATATGAATGGTTATTCGACAAGGATTTACGTTACAAAAAAATGCTCAACACCCAAGTAGGCTTACAGGGTTGATCATGATCAAATGCTTTCTGGGTCGTCTCCTACCTTATGGTTGGTTTTTTCTCCAACATTTTTTTTTTGGAGATCAATTCCATTTTCAATTTAAACCAAAGGGTTTACTTGTTACTAATATAGCCTAGCCTCTATCTGTTCTTTAGATCCCTTGTTTCACTCCGATAGTATCATAGATCAGGTCAATGCAGAGGAAATGGATGCATTTCAATACTATATAAACGATTATAATATTAATTATAAATATATTATTATAAATATTATAATAGGAAATAAACAGAAAAATTTTTTATTATATTTTGAATATCACACATTCGACTGGATCTTACGGAGCCCGTTCATGTATGACATGATTCAGGATGGATCATAGAATAAATTTTCTTTACACGAACCTGCCTATCCTCTGTATAGGACTTACTTTTACGGCGGTTGGACAAAAGACACATTGGATTATGAATTTCAATGTGGCAGAGTTAAGGGGCATATACCTGCACAGCCTAATCAATAGTTCAAGTCACACACTCCCATAATCCACTTTTTTCGGAGAATTGCCTTCAACTAGTGATGTTACGTTAAAAACTAAATATAATATAAATATTATAGAGTTGAAGGAAAATGTCCAAATACATGGATTATTGAAAACAATAATCCATACACGTAGCAACGAAACACTATTGTTCTTCCCCCAAATGCAAAATGAGAGATTACAAATATATATATGATATACCCTTTAATTTTATTCTATAAGGGACCAGAAATACCTTGTTTACGTATCATTAAAAAATGCATTAACATAAATACGGCAGTAAGAAGAGGCAATACAAAAGTATGTAAACTATAAAAACGAGTCAAAGTGGATTGTCCCACACTAGCACTTCCACGCAATAACTCTACCAAAGGCGATCCTACTAAAGGAATAGCGTCAGGTACACCTGTTACAATTTTTACTGCCCAATAACCAATTTGATCCCGAGGTAAGGAATAACCAGTTACACCAAAAGATGCGGTCAATACAGCCAGAACGACACCCGTAACCCAAGTCAATTCACGGGGTTTTTTAAAGCCCCCGGTAAGATACACACGAAATACATGCAGGATCATCATTAGAACCATCATACTTGCCGACCACCGATGAACTGATCGGATTAACCAACCAAAGTTAGCTTCCGTCATTATATATTGAACAGAAGCGAAAGCCTCGGCAACGGTTGGACGATAGTAAAAAGTCATAGCAAAACCCGTAGCTACTTGTACTAAAAAACAAGTAAGCGTGATTCCCCCTAGACAATAAAAAATGTTGACATGAGGAGGAACATATTTACTAGTTATATCATCTGCAATCGCCTGAATCTCGAGACGTTCTTCGAACCAATCATAGACTTTATTGAGATAGGTAAAGTGCTAAAAGCCCCCCCCCTCTAAGAACCGTATATGAGAATTTTCTCTCGTACCGCTCAAGCAAACACACCTAAATAAAGGTTAAAGCCCTTTAATAATCTCTTTTTTTTTCCTTTTCGGAAGATGCGAAGGAATAAAAATACGAAAGTAAAATTTTTGTATTTGCGGTGATAATGCCAATATATCAAGTCGGCTCATCTATTTTTCTGTTAATTGTTACTGCGGGCTTCTTGAATATTCTCTATTTCCTATTTTATTCTTTGTCTTTGATTTGTTATTTTTTTAGAATTTTATCAGTGATAGGAATTTATCTTGTTAAGACCCTATGAATTGATTGAAACCCTAGATTCATACTATAACCACGATGACTCAGTAAAACCTAAAAGCTAAGCCCAAAGACTCCTTGAGTAAGAACCATTGGATCATCACTTATTCAATCAATAGCAGAGGTAGACTGAATAAAAATACCAAAAAATTTGCCTGTTTATTATATTAAAGAACATAAGCATTAAGGAGTTTGAAAGAAGAAAAATATTTCAATTTATAATGTCTAATTCTTTGTTTGATAACGAAAAAATTGATTGAATCCGATCCCGAGGTTTGAATATTAAATAAATATGAATCATAGTTCAAATATTTCTTCATCCATTTTAGATATTCCGTGTTCCAGATACAAAAAAATATCCGACGAAGTAGAACCATCTCTATCAGGATAAGATGACAGATTCGTTCTCTGTACTCTCAATAGGATCAATTATAACAAGTCACACACTCATATTCCGGAAATACAGAAAGAAATTCCGCGATCGAACTACCAAAAAAGGGCGTTAAAAATAGAAAGCGTAGCCTTAAAAATGTATTTTTTATTGAAAGGATAGAACTTCTTGGTTCTTTTGAATTCCCTTTATCTTGGAGATTTAATTCATTGAAATTCCATCCAATAAAACGGAAGAATTATAAATTTCCAAAATAATACATAGGAATATTGCAAATAAAGACATTGCAACTCCCATCAAAGGAGTAGTTCCCCACCCAGGAGCTACTTTACCATATTCCGAATTCAACGGTTTCAATAAAATCCCTACGGTAGTTGGTTTTGGACGAGATCTAGAACTACCCTCAATGGTTTGTGTAGCCATAAATCCTATTTTTTTATTGAGATCTGTTGACTTTGTATACCATTCCATTGTAAATAAATGATTTTATCATAGATCCATTGAGGTCTTGAAATTATATAATAATGGAAACAGCAACCCTAGTCGCCATCTTTATTTCTGGGTTACTTGTAAGTTTTACTGGGTATGCCTTATATACCGCTTTCGGGCAACCCTCTCAACAATTAAGAGACCCCTTCGAGGAACACGGGGACTAGTTGACGTGATGCGCCTTCTGATATTGGAATGATATCATTCCAATATCAGAAGGCGCATCACGTCAATTGAGATAATGAAAAATCATTTCACCTTTTTAGTTGGAACTTTCGGGGGTTCCCGAAAAAAGATAGCGAAAAAAATTATCCCTAGGGTCGAGACTAATAAAAATGTATAAACCAATGCTTCCATAGATTTGATTGTGGTTTACAATTATAGCTTCCATACCTGTTTACTCGAGATTATTTTCCCGATAATGATAAAAAGAAAAAGTCAAAAAAAGGACGGTGATTTGTATCCTATGTCAAATCATCACAACAAAAATATAGGAAACAACTTTTTATTATACTCCTTGTCTTCTTGTAGTTGGATCTCCAAGTTTTTGGAATGCTCCAAATTCTACCTGAGCATCTAAATCGGGGTCAATACCCGCAAAAACATCTCTGAACAAAGTTCTAGCCCCATGCCAGATGTGTCCAAAGAAAAAGAGTAGGGCAAAGGAAGCATGTCCAAAAGTAAACCAGCCCCTTGGACTACTACGAAAAACACCATCAGATTTCAAAGTAGCACGGTCCAATTCGAAAATTTCACCCAATTGAGCACGCCTAGCATATTTTTTGACAGTAGCAGGATCGCTATAACTGACTCCGTTGAGTTCACCGCCATAGAACTCAACAGTTACACCTACTTGTTCAACACTATACTTAGATTCTGCTCTTCTAAAAGGAACGTCAGCTCTAACAATTCCATCCCCATCTATCAAAACGACAGGAAATGTTTCAAAAAAGGTAGGCATACGGCGTACAAAAAGTTCACGTCCGTCTTTCTCTCTAAAAATGGGGTGTCCTAACCATCCAACAGCTATTCCATCGCCGTTGTCCATTGAGCCCGCTCTAAACAACCCTCCCTTAGCCGGATTATTGCCGATGTAATCATAAAAAGCTAATTTCTCGGGAATTTTAGACCAGGCTTCGGCTAAACTTTGATTTTCGGCTAGCCCAGCACTTACTTTTCGGTATATTTCTTGCTGAAAGTATCCCTGATCCCATTGATAACGAGTGGGGCCAAATAATTCGATCGGAGTAGTTGCTGAACCATACCACATAGTTCCGGCAACAACAAAAGCTGCAAAAAAGACAGCAGCGATACTACTCGAAAGAACGGTTTCAATATTACCCATACGTAATCCTTTGTATAGACGTTGAGGCGGACGGACACTAAGATGGAATAGGCCTGCTAATATGCCTAATGTCCCTGCTGCGATATGATGAGAGGCAATTCCTCCTGGAACAAAAGGATCAAAACCTTCCACACCCCATGCTGGACTTATAGGCTGTACTTTTCCAGTTAGTCCATAAGGGTCGGATACCCAGATTCCGGGACCATACAAGCCTGTTACATGAAATGCGCCAAAACCAAAACAAGCCACTCCGGAAAGAAATAAATGAATTCCAAAAATCTTAGGCAAATCCAACGAAGGTTTTCCTGTACGTTCATCAGAAAATATTTCTAGATCCCAATACACCCAATGCCAAATAGCTGCTAAAAAGCACAAACCAGAAAACACAATATGTGCTCCAGCCACACCTTCGTAACTCCAAATACCCGGATCGGTTACAGTCCCCCCTGTAATACTCCAACCACCCCATGAATTGGTTATTCCTAAACGAGTCATGAAGGGTATAACAAACATACCCTGTCTCCACATTGGATCAAGAACGGGATCAGAGGGATCAAAAACCGCTAATTCATATAGAGCCATCGAACCAGCCCAACCGGCAACTAACGCTGTATGCATTATATGGACAGAAATCAACCGGCCAGGATCATTCAATACGACAGTATGAACACGATACCAAGGCAAACCCATGGAAATCCCCCTTTATCAAAGAAAAATGGCACTATGTAACTTTATTGCATTAGAAAAGACTATGATAATCCAATGAACTACTTTTCGTTCACTGGATTTTCTCGGAATAAGGGTTAATATTCGTTCTATTCAGTTGGTCAATTATGTTTGTTAGGAACAAAGAGAAACAAATCTATTCTATATCCGATAAGTATCAATATGCAATGGGAAGTTAATACCATCTTGTATCAGTAAATACTTTACTACTTGGTGATTGTTATATTCCTAAGAAATTTCCTTTTTTTATTCTATTCCGTCTTCATTTTAAACTAAACTTTTATAATCTATGCATAACATATGATATTAAGATTGATTTTATGAAGACAATAACTCTATTATTACGTTTCCACATCAAAGTGAACCATAGTACTTAATTTTTCTTGGATTTAATGCCTATTGGTGTTCCAAAAGTTCCCTTTCGAAGCCCTGGAGAGGAAGATGCATCTTGGGTTGACGTATAGTGCGACTTGTCAGATATATTGGGTCGTATGGGATTTCCCCGTTCTCTCTCCCGATTTGAGATATCCCCCCTTTCGCCCGAGAAAGATTGATTGAATCATAAAATAAAGAAATTTGGAGCGTGAAAGGCAATTAGATCCTTTATATGAGTTTTAGGGGGATTCAGATTAACATTATCAATTTAGAATAATTTATGGTTGGTTCGGCAGGACCAAAAAAATGAAGTACCAGGGCTCCGTTTATCAAAAACCCAATTCCATTTTGGGAATATATTGAAGATTACTAGTATTATATATTTACTTTAACTTTTAACTAATAACTAACTCTTTTTATTTTTAATTAAAATATACAATAAACAATTATCGAATAAACAAACGGTATTTCAATCTTACGAATAAAGTAATAAATATGTGAAATATTTAATTTGACGAAATTAAAGGATAAAAAAAACATATGTGGTATTGTCAAAATTTGTCCTATATGTGCAAATAAAAATCGGGCGGATCTTTACCCGGAGTAGAACATAAACCTAAAAAAATTCAAAAGGCCCATTCAAAAACAAGAAAATGACATCGTGATTTGGATTTCGATGAACTGATACATCAATGAAAAGGAACTTCGATAAGTTTAGTAAATTCTATTTTTTTGTCTAAATTTTTAATTTTAATAATATTTTGGATAATTATGAGTAATTGGGAAAGGGGCAAAAAAGCATATTTCTTGAAAAATAATTTTTTTTTAACATTATAATTGTGAAAACCTATACAAAAATGAAAAAAGAATTGAACCTACACATTGACTTTTTTCACATTTTTTGAACCGTGTGCATAAAAAGGTGCATGTACGGTTTCTAAGGGATGCCTTTTTATCCTAATCAATCGACTTTATCGAGAAAGATTACTTTTTTTAGGCCAAGAGGTCGATAGCGAGATCTCGAATCAACTTATAGGTCTTATGGTATATCTCAGTATCGAGGATGATACCAAAGATTTGTATTTGTTTATAAATTCTCCTGGCGGCTGGGTAATACCTGGAGTAGCTATTTATGATACTATGCAATTTGTGCGACCAGATGTACATACAATATGTATGGGGTTAGCTGCTTCAATGGGATCTTTTATACTGGTCGGAGGAGAAATTACCAAACGTTTAGCATTCCCTCACGCTTGGCGCCAATGAGTTTTTTTTGAGAGAAAAACAAATACTATGCCTTCACCATATTAAAATGAAGTAATAATAGCATGGCACTTTGAATTCGATATGATAAAATTTTTTCTATATTTTCAAAACATTAGATTATGTATCGAAAGGGTAGTATGAAATGAATAAGATTCCCGATTTTTTTTATTGGAAGTCCGTTTCAGCGTCACAAACTTTTTTCATACCAAAAAATACTTTATGTTTGAAAGAGTACAAAAAAAGAATTTTTTCCTTATTTTTCGAATCAAAAAGAAACTTTGGGATTGCTAACTTATAGACGAAATAAATATAAAGCAACGGAGCCATCATAGTATTTTTAAACTCCTCCGAAAAGAAAGGTGGCAATTGGATCATTTACTGAGCGGGATCTGATCGATCCTCTTTTTTTCTTTCTTTCACAGACAAAAGTAAATTCCATTGTAAAGCCGTATGCAATGCTAAAAAAATGCACGTACGGTTGTTCAATTCTATCTAACTATATATTTTAAATTTATTCTGGTTTTTTCTATTAACCCCCCCGCGCGCGAAATTAAAGAACCCCCTTTAAAGGTATATCATCAGGGTAATGATTCATCAACCTGCTAGCTCTTTTTACGAGGCTCAAACGGGAGAATTTATCTTGGAAGCGGAAGAACTATTGAAATTGCGTGAAACCCTCACAAGGGTTTATGTACAAAGAACGGGCAAACCCTTATGGGTTGTATCCGAAGATATGGAAAGGGATATTTTTATGTCAGCAACAGAAGCCCAAGCTCATGGCATTGTTGATCTTGTAGCGGTCGAATAAAATAAAAATAGTTAAACATTTTAGTTTTCCATTTTATCTTGTCACTGGATTTATCTTAAGATTCTATTAACTAGAAAAGCATTCGGTTAGGATTGATCTAAACCAGCTCATTATGTATATAATTCAGCATGCCAACTATTAAACAACTTATTAGAAACACAAGAAAGCCAATCAGAAATGTCACGAAATCCCCCGCGCTTCGGGGATGTCCTCAGCGCCGAGGAACATGTACTAGGGTGTATGTGTGACTCGTTCAGATTATGAGCTGGAACAAAAGAAAATAAAAAATTTTTCCGGTATCAATGATCCGTACGGGTGAATAGGATAAAATTGAAAAAGTCATGCGACTCTCTAAAAAAAAGTTCTATTCATCTATTGTGTATGAAATTTATGGTTTTTTTAGTGTAAATCTAAAAAAAAATTTCCCATTGGTAGCGTTAACGTTATCCATTTAGCGGGAAATACCTTTATTAAGAGAAAAAATGTATACTCCCTTTAAATTTGCAAGAACGGACTAACAGGGTCAGCTATCCAGCTAACCTAAAAAAAAATACCGTTACTATATAGGTGGATCTAATTGTGAAAGATTTATTACTGGATAATTCATGGAGTAGAGCCAAAAAAAGTTTGAACTGTACAAGTTATCAATATACAGAAATTAAGTTATAAGGGCTCCGGTGTATAGAGAGGACCTCACTGTTTAGTTTAAGAAGGAACCATAGAAACGAAGGAACCCCACTATATTTTTTTTATCTAATCTATATGAATTTTCCATTTATTAACTTAAATTTGATATATTAATAAAATTTTTTAGTTTTTTTGTCTTGTTTCAAGATGCAATGTTGAAAAAAAACAGTGGTCGGGAAGGTTATAGCAGCAAAAGCCATTGGGATTTTTTTATACATTGGAAAAATACGTTTTGTTATTAATAGACCAGGGGAGGGGGGAGAAAAGAATAACTCAATGAAAGAAAATTCATTAGTTATTCATCAAAGTTTCATTTATTCAATGACTAGAGTTAAACGAGGATATATAGCTCGCAGACGTAGAACAAAAATCCGTTTATTGGCATCAACCTTTCGAGGGGCTCATTCAAGACTTACTCGAATCATTGCTCAACAGAAAATAAAAGCTTTAGTTTCCGCTCATAGGGATAGAGATAGGCAAAAGAGAGATTTTCGTCGTTTATGGATCACTAGGATAAACGCAGTAATTCGCGAAAGAGGTGTGTACTATAATTATAGTATATTTCTGCACGATCTGTATAAGAGACAGTTGCTTCTTAATCGTAAAGTACTTGCACAAATAGCTATATTAAATAGGAACTGTCTTTATATGATTTCAAATGAGATTATACAAAAAGAAGATTGGAAAGAATGTCCCGAAATGATTTAAATGAAATTCCCCGGAGTTTATTCTCCGGGAGTATAGAATTGAAATGAGTCTTATAAAATACGCTAAATATAGATAAAAATAAACAAAAATATTCAAAATAAAAACGATTTTTCCCAATTTTTTTATCTTACATTATGATACAACAATCAAATTGGGAGTTTCGGGGTTTTTTAGAACCAAGACGCAATCCAGGTTTGAGTTCAGATTCCTTTTTTGATTCAATTCCATTATTATTATATATTATAAAAAAAAAAGCACATTTTTTATTTATTTTTGGTTCTCAAACTATAAGTTCTATTAGTTGACTCGGTTCTTTCAAATTGTTTCTCATTATTAAGAAAAGGTAACAACGATAAAATACGAGCTTGTTTTATAGCAATAGTAATTAATCGTTGTTGTTTCAAGGTTAATCTATTTACCCGCCTAGATAATATTTTTCCTTGTTCACTAATAAATCGACTAATTAAACTCATGTTTCTATAATCAATTCGATCCCCCGGTTGGATCGGGGGTAAACGCCTCCGAAAAGATCGCTTGGATTTAATAAAGGGTCGCTTGGATTTATCCATAGTTTCTTTAATTTATGTACCGAAAATCCTACTTCTTAATTCTAATTTTTTTTTAGGTCCAGCCGAAATAGGATTTGGTTTGTTTATTTTTCTTTTATTTTAAATTTTAATAAATATAAATAAATATTTATATATAGAAAAAAATAGTAAATAATATATACTTAAAATAATTGAGTCTTGTCCCCTTCATTGAAAGGATGATAGCCAGACATTTTTATTTCTTTATCTCTCCATGAATGGTATGTTTGTAACAATAGGAACAGAATTTTCGTAATTCTAACCGACTAGGTGTATTGTGTCGATTCTTTTGAGTAATATATCGGGAAACGCCCCTGGATTCCTTATTAACACTCTTTCGAACACAACTATTACATTCCAAAATAACTTTAACTCGGATATCTTTCCCCTTAGCCATGAACCTCCTTTTTATTTTTGGGATTTTTGATTCAAACAATTTTTTTTTTCAATCCGAAGTGAAGAAGAAAGGAAAATATAGATGTTGCTAATTCTAAAGAGTAATAAAAAAGTCTAAAAATTAACAATATAGTACGTAATCAAATTCAAAAAGTTTCTAACTAAACGTTTACTCACATTATTTTATTTAAGTATCTTGTATAATATATAATACTCTTATACTAAATCCACTTTTTGATTTCCGTTCTCTACCTTTTCTTCTTTAATTGTCCTTTGTTTATTTTTTTAAGGCAATTAAAGAAGTAAAGGGTAGATTTAACGTCATCAAAACTTGAGTTCAGGCTCGAATAAAAAAAGGGGTATTAGTCACAGAAAATCTATTCTATCTCTAACCCCCATTAAAACCTTCCCGTGCTAATAACTAGAATGAAAAAAAGGGGAATGTCAACGCATCTGGGAAAAAACGATTGATTTCTATTAATAGACCGGCTAAAGACCCAAACCATAGAGTACTTAGTACCGGTGCTACGGAAAGATATGTTTTTAGATCTCGCATGGAAAAACCTCCTTATGTAATGTATAAAATAAAGGTAATACAGATCTAATCTATGAACAGATGTATATATAGATAGTCAAGGATTACTTGGGTTTGTAAAGGAAATTAAAAAAAATGGACAAAAATAAGATATTGATATTTATCAAGAAAAATAATAGTATAAACTTCCTACGAAACGTAGCATTCACGAAAAGTCTTTTCTTTTTTTAAGTTTATGACAAGTTTTTTTTTCATATACATAAATAGATAAAAGCTTTTATATGATACCAAAAAGAAGAAATGGCAAGATAAATCATATCATTTTAGGGTAAATAATATAAATAAGGATTAAGGATGTGGAAAACAAGACAAGGATTCTTTACAATTAGGCTATTGTAACCAATTGAACTGATAAGGGATGTAGCGCAGCTTGGTAGCGCGTTTGTTTTGGGTACAAAATGTCACAGGTTCAAATCCTGTCATCCCTACCAAATTACTTTGGCTCTACGAAGTAAGGAGGAATTTGTTGAAGTTGAAATTGAGTAAAATTAGACATAAGGAATCCCTCATTTTTTTATGATACTAGAGCTAATCCGTATCGTATGCATACAGGATGTAGATAGAGTTTTGGGTTACAAAAAACGACAGTATTATCTTATCCATTTTTTGTGATAAAAAAGCGCTCTTAGTTCAGTTCGGTAGAACGCGGGTCTCCAAAACCCGATGTCGTAGGTTCAAATCCTACAGAGCGTGCTTCCATTCTTGCTAGGTCGAAGTTAATTCGCGAATTAAACTGAAAAAAAAAGAATCTAAAACCGACCCCCTTATCTCCACTCCACAAGAGAAATGAATTAATTTAATCAAAAGTCCAACTGATCACCACGTCTGTATTGTAAATATGCAGTTACAAATAATCCAGCCAAAGTAATAGGAATTAGGCCTAAAACGATTCCAAATAGAAAAACTTCAATCATTTCAATTCGTTTGAAAAAAAAAGTAAAGGTAATATCTATCCCTAAATATTAATAGGAATTGCCCAGGAATCCCAATAACCAAAAAATTTAAATTGCCACCTCTAAAAGAATCCGATATAAAGATTTCTTGAGTTGTTCATTCAATTAATTTCAAATAAGTCGTATCTTGTTCAGACCTATAAAAAGAATGGAAGTTATAGTTAAAGCCGCCAGTAAAAAACCGAAATAACTTGTTAGAGTAGGCATGAAGGAGCTAAATGGAATATGTTTGTTCTTTTTATTCATATTTATATAATAAAGCACTTACCTAAGTTTCAATTTCGAAAGGTTTGAGGAAAAATAAACAAGAATTAATAGTTAAATTTT